TCAAGTGTACCCATGCCAAATTTCATCCCAATCAAATGATCGGCAGCTGCTAATATATCTCGTGGTAACAAAAATATATTGTTCTGAGGTATATTAAGATTAAGCCTCCAGTTAATATTTCGGCGACCAATCCTTCCTAATTCACACCTTTGGTGAAAGAATTTTTTTTGTAATTCCTTACATAAGGATTCATAAAAAATTGGATCCCCACCTACACAAGAAAATTGTTGATAAAACTCCAAAATAGCATTTTCTTTTGACCCAATTTTTTTTTTCTCCTTATCGGTCAAGAAAGATAAGAAAATTTCAGGGTAGCAAACATTCTCTAAAATTTCTCTTAGATTCGAACCCATAGCTGATGATAGAACTAGAATAGATATTTTCTGTTTCCTACTCACACGAGCCCATATTCTTGCTTTTTTATCAATCTCTAATTCTAACCTGCCTCCCCAATCTGATATTATGGTGCCGGTATAGACCGAAATCCCGTTATGATCCAATTCTGACTGGTAATAGATACCAGGACTTTGCAATATTTGATTGATAACAATTCTGTATATTCCGTTTACTATAGAAGTTCCAAGGAAATTCATTAAAGGAATGTTTCCAATAAAAACTCTTTGTTCTTGCATATTCCTACTGGTTTTCCAAATTAATCCCGCGGATACATATAATTCAGAAGAATATGTAAGTGATTCATAGACAGCATCTCGTTCTTTTATCAGAGGTTCTACCAATTGATATGTTTCCACAAATAATTGAAATTCAATTTCGTGATCTATATCTTCAACTTTTGGAAATTTAGAAAGTTCTTCTATTAACCCCTGATCAATAAACCGATAAAACCCTTCAAATTGTATCTGATTTAATCCGGGTATTGTAGATGTTCCCTCTTTTCCATCCCCGAGCATCTTTTTTGAATTTCCCATTTATCCGTTTATTGAAAAAATACCATCCCATCTCTCATTCTTCACCGAATCATATCCATAGAATTCGATCTAGCAATAATGGAATTTCTATTCTGTTTACTGAATCACATGAAATTTTATCCAACTCCAAGATATATGGAATGTATGAAATACGTATGAACGGAGACTAGATTCAATTGGAATTTTTTTATAATTATAAGAAATAGATCCAAATGGAACAGAATTGAGAAATACCACTGGAACTTATGGAGTTTTGTAAAGACTAGAAAAAAAAGTAATTTCATTTTCACCTATGATATTACATATTCGATTGCATACCATTAAATAAAAAATGTATTCATGCTTGGATCTGTTCGAGCAGATAAATATATAATAAATAGAAAACTTTTTTTTTACCACTTTACTTTTTCATGTATTTGTATTTCATTGTTCAAAAAAATATTTGCAGAAAAAAGTTTTACCTAATTTTGAATAGAGTATCATTGAATTGAAGTAGGTAAGAAAACTTGTGTTTTTTTAGTTATTAATTTTTTTATTATTAAAATAAAAAAGAATGCACAGATAAGATATATACGTCTCTTTTTCTTCTTTTATTGGGGTACAGTTATATATTGGGACAGCACATGCTGTGCTCTATCAAAAATTAAACTTTCTCTTCAATGTATTCAATGAAAAATTGAAATACAAAAATTTATTGAGAATTACTCCTCAAAAGCATCCCTAGAGAGATAAAATACCCCATTATATAACTATAGTTCTATAACACAACGTAATGTATGTTCTGATTCTGGGGTTTACATATACTCAGAATTACTGTTATAATTGAAATTGAAGAAGATTTATTTTTATTTTTAATAGAAAAAAACTCAATATAGATTGGTTATAAATACATTTCTAATGATTTGCTTTTATTATTAGAAATAAAAAAATGTCGATTTTAATTCAAAAATAGTCATTAATTTACAGTCAATAGTTAATGGTTCGGATTTATACTGGATTCTTCTATATTTTGTGACTGAAAAACTATATATTTTTTTCGGAGTTGAAAAAAAGATAAAATTTGAATCTAGTTTCTATCGTTTTGGCGGCATGGCCGAGTGGTAAGGCGGGGGACTGCAAATCCTTTTTCCCCAGTTCAAATCCGGGTGCCGCCTCAACAACAGACTTGAAATCCCCTATTATAACAAACGTATGAAAAGACTCTTGATACTTTCTTTATCGTGATTCTAAGCCCCTGGCTCTCGAGGTTCCTTTCTCTAACCTAAAGTTTTGCCTGTCAGATTTAAGGAAAACTTAAAGTAGTGGGGGGAAATCCGTAAATCTTTACTTTCCACTACTAAAATTAGTTCCACTTACTGAGTCTTCAATTAGATTGGGTAGCCAGACAGAGGGGTAATTAAATTAATAGTTTTGAAAAGGACCTAAGATACTTTGGATACAGACTAATGAAAGTATCGGAATGCTCAGACATTCAATCAATATTAGATTAGATGAATAATTGCCTTTTTTTTTACTTCCAAAAAGAAAAAAAATAAAAGAAATAAAAAGTCTTATTCTTTCTACATGTGAGTCAGATTCCTTGGATACTTCGAAAAGTGTCTGTTTACTTGTGTTTACATCTTGTCGATTCTACTATAAAACTTCTATAATAAGAATAACTCATTATTAAGAATAAGATAAGTGTGTTTTTTGGAGTAGTTCATCAATGGTGACCAAATACCTCTCCCTTTTTTTGACTCTGTACCAGTGATTTCACTATTATTAGTATTAGTGAACAAGAATGGAATAGTTTCTTCATATTCATATAAATAGGGGACAGAATTCACATGGATATAGTAAGTCTCGCATGGGCTGCTTTAATGGTAGTTTTTACATTTTCCCTCTCTCTCGTAGTGTGGGGAAGAAGTGGACTCTAGAAGTACTCCTAATTGCGGTAATAATCAAACTCTATCAACCTGTATCAATTGTTTTAGTTTTATAGACCGTTCGGCAATTTTTTTTAAGATTTTTTTTAGAAATTGGATTTATGTTTTGTTTTATTGACTCATTTTCTATTTTTATATCAGGGTTTACACGGTTAACCATTCATGGGGTAACCCCTTTTCGAAATCTAAAGAAGTTTCCATCGAATTAGGATTATCTGTATTAAACGGATCAAACAAACAAATGAAATTGAGAAAGTATGTACATACATTTTATATTATATTTATATAAAATTATATAAAAAAAAAAGAGATATAGGTGGATTCCTTTATATTAAGATATTTCACTTGTACTTTATACATTACAATAACCATAATGGCTAGTATGGTAGAAAGAGATCTCTTTCTACCATACTATCGGGCCCCTTAGGATACTACTACTGAGTCTAAGGCATTCCTTTCATTTAAGACGAGAAATTTAAATCCTTTTTTTCTTTGTTTTTTTTTTTTCGTTGTATAGTAAAATTGTATTCAAATTAATCATTTTGACTAACCGTTTTTACGTAAATTATAAGCAAAAAAGCAGTAGGAATGAGAATGAAGAGTGCAGTAGCAATAAATGCAAGAATATTTACTTCCATAATTTAATCGTTTATTATTATTATTATTTTTTTTTATCTCGGGATTTAATCCCATAGAGATGAGAAATCTTTTGCTTGTAAACTCACTCAGATGAATTAGATTTCGATGATATTGAATGAAAGAAATATCATGAATAACAATAGCGTAGCTATGAAATCGACTCATCGTCAAGAATTTAATAGTATAACATAGGAAGATCCTTTATCCACACCGAATACATAATGAGATACCTGATCCAATCAAAAAATATTTATTTTTTCTTTTTACCCGCTTTCTTTTCTACAACCTAATACTTTACTTGTACAATCATCTGATGAAGTATCATAAAAAACCTTTTATACTTCGATTGTTTACAAAAAGAGTTTATAAAGAACCTTAAATAAACAATAGAAATCAAATAGAGAAAACAAGTACGAAGTTCAATTTTCAAAAATTTTTAAGAGTCTATCGTCTTTTTGTAAAACAAATAAGGGGAGTGTGATAAAGACGAGTCCCAGTAAAAAAACTAAAATATTCAAAAAAATTAACTAAATTAAAATTAAAAATTTAATTTTCTTACGAGTTTTTTCTTCAACATCGGCTCTAATCTTTAAAAAGAGCATATTCATTAGGTAAGACTAATTTTATCTTTATTTTTTAAATATCCTCTTTCCTTGGTTGGATTCGAACTTTTTTCAATTCCTTTACTTCATATAAATAAAAGTATACATTAGGTACTCTTGGCAAACGTATTATACGCCATCCTATTCCATTTTCCTACACGAGTTAATGGGAGATCAATTGACAAAAAGCAGAAACCGCATACAGTATCTCTTTCTTGAAGTGTTGAATGCTCTCAACAATTATCCTAATTTACATATGTCTCTCTACCATCAATTGGTGCTAGTTAAAATAATGGAAATACCCCTTTCTTTTGCTTGATGAAAAAAGAAAAAAAAGATAAATGAAACCATTTCGATCCCCTTGCCCAGAAACAAAAAGGGGGTGGATGTCTTTTTTTATTGAATTCGCCGGGACTGACGGGGATCGAACCCGCAGCTTCCGCCTTGACAGGGCGGTGCTCTGACCAATTGAACTACAATCCCATGGAAATCAAGTGGGTAGCTTACATATTCCTTATTATGATTTCATTTTAATCATTTAAATTTGAGATTCAAATTAGTGTTTTGTAACAAATAAAGTCACAAGTGATATATTGATATCTATATGGATATCTCTTTAGTGAGAGCAAGACGGATTGCTGGTAATCCTTGCATTATTATCAAATCGATTGATAATCTAGTTTTTATATTTTATATATAATAAAAAAATAGATTATTTTCTCGACTCTGTTCATTAAAGTTTATATTTAAAGGATCCATATCGGGATCCTTAGCAAGATCAAGATCGGAATTTTTGTATGTAAACAAAAAAGTAACTAGACACAAGAAATAAAGAAAAAAGTAAAGTCGAAATATACCCCGAAATTTTACTTTTTTTCTTACCCCTTCTCTGTCATTTATGCAAA